AATTTTAATTATATAACTATTTAAATAATATATAATATTAAAATAAAAATTTATTATTAATATAAATATAATATAGGTGATATATCACTATATATATATGTAAATATTTAATATATATATATTCTTTAAGTCAATTCCTAATAAGACCTATTTGGAATATATATTAAATGTTATTAATATAAGCTATTATATAAATTAGAGTCATTAAATATAATAACAATTAATAAATAAATAATTATTAAGTAAAGTACATATATAATAAAAATTATTATTATACTTTCTAATTATTATTGTATTTAATTTATTATTTATATTTTAATTAAATTTTTATATAAAGTTAAATTAATTGTTAAAATGCATGTTAAACAAACTGTATAATTTATTACTTTAAATTATAACTGTTTTGTTTTTTATGTACCGTATCTTTAAAAAATTACATTAAATATATAAAAAAAAAT